GGATTCCCTTCTTTGTTTGTCTGATTCGAGGGGAAAGGGCCCGTTGGGTTCTTAAGAATCAGAGTCTTTTTTTTCGTCTAAATGACAAAGTTTATTTAGTTTTCTACTGTTCCAAAAAACTCCATTCCATTTTTTCTGATTGATGATCCTTTTGAAAAATGAACTTCATTGATTGATTCACCTGCTCGTTGATAGTATCTATGGGTACTTTACAAGTTATAAGAAGGGAGGAATTACTCAATTTTCGGATTATCTATATTTCTGTAGATTAGATATCGTACAAATACTTTTCTATACTCTTAACTTTAATTCTAATTTAGATTTTATTTTCTTATCTCAGAAAGATTTCAATTTTTTAGAAGTTCATTGAATAACTTCTATTTAATCAAATTAAATGAGATTCCCCCCTTTTTTTTCTTTGTCCACTACTTTATTTTTATTGTACGTAATAAATAAAAAAGGAAGTTCTGAGACATCTGAAAACCGACACCAAGACTAGGAATTTTTGACGAACAGGATCAAAAATCATTACTCTTTCGACACAAGAAGGGGAATTTTATCTACCCCTATTCTTGTGTCGAAGAATAGGAAGACAAATAATTCCTCCTAGAATCATTTGTTGCCCGCATTTATAGTTTCGCACTTACTTATGGGACTATCTATCCCAATCTTATTCTATTTAAAATAGAATAAGATTGATAATTGAAATCCGGTATATAGTATAGTAACATAGTCGTACGAATTAAATTTGGCTAAAAAAAACAAAGAAAGCGTTGGTAAAGTCAAATAAAATAGTCTTCTTCAAAAAAGATCTACCTATATATGATATGATATGACTAGGAATGCGGTACAAGAGATTCCCCGAAGCTCGTAGAAAAATAGTATAAACAAGTAAATAAAAGGTTTTTCATAATTTCAGTTTTTTTTGATGATACATAATCGACAACAATAATTTGTTTCTTTTTACGAACTTGATGTCGATAAATCGGCGAGTCTAGAAATTCATTTCGGCCAATTGAACCTTCTCGAACTGTTTCTTTTTAAGAACCAAAAAGATTTGTGCCAAAATAACAGATGCCAAGAAGAATAAAAGACCTTGGACACGTAATGGATCTTGAAGTACTATTTCTGCATCTCCCTGACCAAATCCACCCACGTTAGGATTACTCGTTAATGGTTGATCAAATCTGATGGATTCACCTTCTGAAACAAGAAGTTCTGGTCCAGGAGGGATAATATCAACCACTTGACCTCCATCCGACGGATCTATTATGGTTATTTCGTACCCCCCCTTTTCTTTTCGTATGATTTTACTTACTATACCCGCTCCTGTAGCATTATAAACTGTATTGTTACTCTTGCTTCCGTCGGGATAAATCTGACCCCTTCCCCTATTTCCCCCTACGTACATAGGATATTTTAAGAAGTGAACATCCTTCTTAGTAGCGGGGTCGGGGGAAAGAATAGGAAAGGTGATTTCGCTATATTTCTGACCAGGGACAGGCCCTATCACAAGAATATTTTTTTGATTAGGGCGGTAGCTCTGAAAAGACAAATTGCCTATCTTTTCTTTCATCTTGGGAGAAATACGATCGGAAGGAGCTAATTCAAACCCCTCCGGTAAAATAAGAACAGCCCCTACATTCAAACCCCCTTTCTTACCATTAGCAAGAACTTGTTTCACTTGCTTATCATAAGGAATTCGAACTACTGCTTCAAATACAGTATCAGGAAGTACCGCTTGTGGAACCTCAATATCCAGGGGCTTATTAGCTAAATGGCAATTGGCACATACAATACGCCCAGTCGCTTCTCGTGGATTTTCATAACCCTGCTGCGCAAAAATGGGATATGCACTTGAAATGGATGTTCGAGTCATGATATATATCATGAGCGATACGGAAATAGATCGAGTAATCTGTTCCTTTATCCGAGAAAAATTATTTATAGTTTGCATGGTCTAATCATTGATCCAAAATTTCTACAATAAATTGGGTAGGTCGCTCGTATAGTTCCCTATCCACGATTCTGCTATTTATTGGAATCATTTTACTGGAATGCTATAGGATGAAAATCCCCCGGGTAGAAAGTTTTTAATGCTTATGTAGAACTACACATTAAAAAACATTCTAATTTGATTAGATTAATATCGGTGGATCATTTATTAATCATTCATTGAATGATAAATAACTACAAGTGACGGAGATACACGATTTAAATAACGGAAAATCCAATATTTTAAAATAGTATCGAGAATAACTGGAAAAGTGGAAACAAGACCAGATATGATTTGATCATTATGAACAAATCCAAAATCCTTGTAGACAGAACCAATCATTAGTTCCCAACCGTGGGGTGAATGAAATCCGATACATAAATCCATTAATAAAAGAATCGAAAAAGCTTTTACTGTATCGCTTACGTTATATAGGAATTCCTGAGCCCAAGAGTTAAGAATAACAAGTTCTTCATTACCTAAAATAGAATAACAGCTTAGAATAGCAAAACATATTATATTTGTCGAGAAGTGCAAAATCATATGGATACGATCCTCATTGTGTATCTTGATTAATTGGATCGTTTCCTTGTGGATTCCTATAGGAAGCTTTTGTAGATGTATTTCCGAGTATTCCTTGATCAGTTCGTCCAAGAAGAGGATTTCCTCTAATTCTATGAACTTTTCTAAAATACTTTTTTCTTGAATATCATTCAAAAAGATTTCGGATTGATCAGTATTCGACCAATTAGTAACCCAAGATTCCATACTTTTAGTAAATGATGAGAGATAAATCCAACAGGACAAAAACACTATAGATGCAAGATACAAAAGAGGAATGAATGCTTTCTTTTTTGCCATTTTTCGTCTGTGAATTATTAATTAACCCACTTCATTCGTCGACTCTATGTGATCGAATATTTCTTTTACCCATGAGTTCTAGACAAGGTATCAAACCTATGAATCTATTTTATTTGTGATTTTGTGTGAATCTAGAACGAATACAAAAATAGACTACGACTCCGCTTCGAATTCGAATCAAGAAATAATCAAAAATTTTGTTTCCAGATCTCTCAATTCATCAAATTTCTTAAAGTGTCTCCTTTCGGTCATTCATCGAAAGGAGACACTTTAAGAAATGAATATTATTGATATTTTGAGACGAAAGAATTCCTTTTCTATAAAAATATAGAATATTTTTAAAAAATTCCAACGATTACCCATATCCAAGAATAGAATAATTGAGAGAAAGATATTGTGATGATAAAAAAATGAGTGGTAAAACAAGACAGAAATGGACCGGTTATCATTATAAAGAAAATCCTTTATTGGTTAGTATTAGTAATGGAACACAAAAGAAAGGATAAATTAAAGGGTCGATTGACAGAAATAATTTACACGATAGGATTTATCTGCATCTAAAGTATCAATTCCAACAAATATTGAAAAAAGATGAATTTATTTCTTTCGAAATCATTTGATGTATCCGATGAATTGAATCTAGCAGTTCAATTTGTTACTTGTTTGAATTGAGTTGCATGGATTTGGATACGCATAAAAAACCTCAAAGGAGGGGGTTTTGTTTTAGGGTCGTTCCATATATATCGGCTTTGGCTCGACTGAACGTTTTGACGAAACTTCAGTTAAATTATGTTATAGAAAAAACAGGAATTTTTTCTCTCCTGCTGAGAAAGCATTCATTCTTCAGCCCATTTCCTTTTCTCAAAAGACTTCAATTGGTACGCGCAAAAAATAGGCCAATTCGGCGGCTTTTTGTTCAATTTCTCGTGAAGTCAAATTCTCATCAGTACGGGTCAACGGAACAGCCCCCCGGCCTCTGATGTCCATATAAAGGATACGACGAGCATAAATACCCTCTTTAACTTCTATTCTAATGGACTGAATATCTTTTATACGGAATCGGAGGAATATGCGACGATTTTTTCCAGGAAATCCCCAACGAAAAATACACACTATTCCCTCCTTTCTATCGAATCGATCATAACCACTACCTACATTCCAGGAAATTGTGCACCACAAATAGGAACTAATAAAGAAACCAGCGATCCCGTAGAAAGACATCACGAGCCCTTGTGGAAAAAAAACAATTTGCTGAGCCGGAACAAAAGATATCAAATTTCTACCAAGATAACTGGAAGTTCCAACCAATAAGAATCCTAATGAACCTAAAAAAACGATAAGGGCCCAGCAAAAATTACTTAGTTTTCGAGACCCCGTTATAAGTTCTATCCATATATGTTCTGATCGCCAACTCATACTTCATCCGATTTCATTTTATTGGAATTGAGAGAATACCCCAAATTATTTTGACTTTACTTTTTTTGTTTCCGAAGGAACTCTCATCAAACTAGCACTAGTTTGATGTGAACGAGTGCTAGTTGATGTGAACCCTTAGGAGTAATTTATCAAATTGATTAGATCTAAACTAATAACATACCCTTCCTTAAATCCCAAATATACATATTACAGCTGGATCCACCAACTTTAGGTATCCAACGATCCTGCTCTATTTGAAACTAGCTGGATTTTATTTACCCATAGATTATTTTCTGTAGGCATAATAGCTTTTTCCTTTAGAAATCACATGTCATACCATATTTCCATTTCCCGAAAGAAATAAATATCTGTGTTATGCTAGCAAGTAGAAGTTCAAAAAAAAATGGATGAAATTGGGTCCCCTCAGATCTAAACAATCTTGTTTTTTTGAACATAAAGAAATAAAGAAGCCATTGCAATTGCCGGAAATACTAGGCCTACTAAAGGCACAAAAATAGAGGGAAAAGTGAAAGTTGTCATAACAATGGGGTACCTCGATTTATTATTTGCACCTGTTATTATTTTTTTATATCATATTTTACAATAATTATAATTCAAAAGTGTAATTATTATGAATTGGTCTTTATTATTAAATTCAATTTCTTAAGAAATTGAATTTGAAAATTATTATAGAAGTAAAAAATATCTATATATCTAAGTGAGTATATAGACTAAGTCCAAGGAATGTAGAACTAAATAAATGGACTTATTCATCTTTTTACACGAAAGATACCTATGATAATCAACTTTATTATATTAAATATATTTTTTTATTAATTTCTTTGTGTTTTGTTCTTGTCTTCTAATTTGAAAAGGTTTCTTACAAATTATCGAAAGATTTGCTAGAATGCGACACAATCAGGATTTTTAGTGAAAATGAGATTTTCGGGCGATGCAGAAAGATAAAAAACTATATATCTATCTTTTCTATATTTGATTATCTACGTAAGGCGAAATTCGTTTTATTTGCCTAATGTCACGAAAGGAAGAACTCACGCTTTTATCTTCTTGATAAAGACTTCTTAATTAGTAATGGGAAAGCTAGGTAAAAAAAAGAGTTATCCGCAACTTTTGCTTCTTTCTACAATTAGATCTTAGGTCACCAACCAAAGAAAATTGCGTTCTTATTTACTTTAATTCCGACAAGCTAACTACTTGTTTGCTACAAATAAAATAATTGAACTTAATACGCTCTACTTGATTGAATTTGAATTGAACGGAAAAAAGTCGTGGAGCTTAAATAACTCACTCAGAACACTTTTTAAAGTATTACGTGGTACGATTAGGTCGAATAAACCTTTCTGGAATAAATATTCAGCTGCTTGTGAACCTTCAGGTACTGTTTTATTCAATGTTTGTTCAATTACTCTTTTACCCGCAAATGCAATGTAGGAATTGGGTTCGGCAATAATGATATCTCCCAACATACCAAAACTGGCTGTTACCCCACCAGTAGTAGGAGATGTAAGGATTGATACATAAAATAACTTTTTATTGGATTGATAATCATATAAGGCAGATGATATTTTAGCCATTTGCATCAAGCTCAAACTTCCTTCTTGCATGCGCGCCCCCCCCGAAGCGCACACTATAATAAGAGGTATAAGTCGATTGGTAGCGTACTCAATCAAACGAGTTATTTTCTCCCCCACCACGGATCCCATACTACCCCCCATAAACTGAAAATCCATAACCCCAATTGCTACGAGAATACCATTTAGTTGACCTACACCTGTTTGAACAGCCTCAGTTAATCCTGTCTTTCTTTGATAAGAATCAATACGATCTTTATAAGGCTCCTCCTCCGAATGAAATCCAATGGGATCCAGAGAGACCATGTCTTCATCCATAGGATCCCAAGTACCGGGATCGATCGAAAGTTCGATTCTTTCTGAACTACTCATTTTCAAATGATATCCACATTGTTCACAAATATTCATTTTTGATTTCAAAAATTTCTTATAATTTAATCCATAACAATTTTCGCATTGAACCCACAAATGCCTGTATTTTTGAGTTGCATCGAGATCATTAGACGCTTCTCTTAGAGTTAAATCACTACTCTTCGCGCGGGTTCGTAGACTGGACCTCCCGCTTTCACTACTAGTTCTACGTTTATCAAAAATGCACCTAGAAATGTAACTGTCACTACTATCACTTACAATGGACGTATCAATACAGATTTGAGACTGAAGATAACTGTCAATGCAACTATTAATGTGATTATTCCAACTAGATTGAGTTACATACATGTAACGATTGGATAAGGAATCTTCACTCGTAGATCCATTATTCATACAACTAGAATTGCGATAATGAGAAAAAGAATTCTCTAATTCACTCATAAAAGAATAGTCGTTGTCAATCTCAAAAATATGATTTTCAATATCAAAATAGATAGAATAAGTATCTCCATTACTATCCCTAACTAAAAAAGTATCATCAGAGAGAAAATTCCAAATGTCTTTGAAGCCGAATAAACGATCCACATTAGTGTAACTAGAATTGTCACGACCCCTGCAACTATGAATGTTTTTAGCCCTACCTTTTCTATTCGGATCTTCACTTTCACTAGTATTTTCAACAGGACCAAGATTTTCCATTGAGTTCTTTATCCCATACCTACGCTCTAACTCCTTTTTAAACACCATCGAATTCAACCACCATCTTTCCATAGAGTTTTCTTGCCCCCTATTTGTTTGCATAAAAATACACTAGATGAATAGTCATTCGAACCACAATTCTTTAGTTTTTCCTATCAGACTAAACATAGAAATTCAATCACTGAAGTGTGAAAAAGGATTCTTTTTTGTTTTATGGGAATCCGGGGGTAAAACTTCACTATATATGAATATGATGGATTCTAAATATTAGAAATAATAATGGTAAAGAGGGGTTTTTCCTATGTCTTCGTATCGAACAAAAAAATAACTATTTGTTCTCTCCTCGAAACATTCGTAAAATCTCGTCTAATAAAAAACTAATAACAAGTAATAAATTAAGGTTCTATTCTAACACGAAACGAAGAGGACAATATATGGGGTGGGTCGAAAGATTTGTGATACTTCGCTTGATTCAGGGAAACTACAGGATATATAAAGAATATACCAATCCTAAGGATAAGGATCCATAGGTTTAATTGTGGATACAAGACAACAATAGAAACA